ATACTATTTCACCAATCGAGTCACAGGTATCTAACATATTCATACCTAAGGATTTTCCACAAAGTGGTGACGAAACGTATAACTTGTACAAATATTTTCATTTTCCAATTCGATCCGATCCATTCGTTCGTAGAGCTTTTTATTCGATCGCAGACATTTCTGGAACACCTCTAACAGAGGGAGAAATAGTCCATTTTGAAAGAACTTATTGTCAACCTCTTTCAGATCTGAATCTATCTGATTCAGAAGGGAAGAACTTGCATCAGTATCTCAATTTCAATTCAAACATGAGTTTGATTCACACTCCATGTTCTGAGAAAGATTTACCATCCGAAAATAGGAAAAAACGGAGTCTTTGTCTAAAGAAATGCGTTGAGAAAGGGCAGATGTATAGAACCTTTCAACGAGATAGTGCTTTTTCAACTCTCTCAAAATGGAATCTATTCCAAACATATATGCCATGGTTCCTTACTTCGGCAGGGTACAAATATCTAAATTTTTTATTTTTAGATACTTTTTCAGACCTATTGTCGATACTAAGTAACAGTCAAAAATTTGTATCCATTTTTCATGATATTATGTATGGATCAGATATATCATGGCGAATTCTTCAGAAAAAAGGGTGTCTTCCACAATGGAATCTGATAAGCGAAATTTCGAGAAAGTGTTTACATAATTTTCTTATGTTCGAAGAAATGATTCATCGAAATAATGAGTCACCGTTGATATCGACACATCTGAGATTGCCAAATGTTCATGAGTTCCTCTATTCAATCCTTTTCCTTCTTCTTGTTGTTGGATATCTCGTTCGTACACATCTTCTCTTTGTTTCCCGAGCCTCTAGTGAGTTACAGACAGAGTTTGAAAAGGTCAAATCTTTGATGATTCCACCATACATGATTGAGTTGCGAAAACTTCTGGATAGGTATCCTACATCTGAACTGAATTCTTTCTGGTTAAAGAATCTCTTTCTAGTTGCTCTGGAACAATTAGGAGATTCTCTAGAAGAAATCCGGGGTTCTGTTTCTGGCGGCAACATGCTATTGGGTGGTGATCCCGCTTATGGGGTCAAATCAATCCGTTCTAAGAAGAAATATTTGAATATCAATCTCATCGATCTCATAAGTATCATACCAAATCCCACCAATCGAATCACTTTTTCGAGAAATACGAGACATCTAAGTCATACAAGTAAAGAGATCTATTCATTGATAAGAAAAAGAAAAAACGTGAACAGTGATTGGATTGATGATAAAATGGAATCCTGGGTTGCGAACAGTGATTCGATTGATGATGAAGAAAGAGAATTTTTGGTTCAGTTCTCCACCTTAACGACAGAAAAAGGGATTGATCAAATTCTATTGAGTCTGACTCATAGTGATTATTTATCTAGTGATCATTTATCAAAGAACGACTCTGGTTATCAAATGATTGAACACCCGGGAGCAATTTACTTAGGATATTTAGTTGACATTCATAAAAAGTGTCTAATGAATTATGAGTTCAATACATCCTGTTTAGCAGAAAGACGGATATTCCTTGCTCATTATCAGACAATCACTTATTCACAAACCTCGTGTGGGGCTAATAGTTTTCATTTCCCGTCTCATGAAAAACCCTTTTCGCTCCGCTTAGCCCTATCCCCCTCTAGGGGTATTTTAGTGATAGGTTCTATAGGAACTGGACGCTCCTATTTGGTCAAATACCTAGCGACAAACTCCTATGTTCCTTTGGTATTTTTGAACAAGTTCCTGGATAACAAGCCTAAAGGTTTTCTTATTGATGATATCGATATTGATGATAGTGACAATATTGATGATAGTGACGAGATTGATGCTAGTGACGATATCGATCTTGACCTCGATACGGAGCTGGAGCTGCTAACTCTGATGAATGCGCTAACTATGGATATGATGCCGGAAATAGACCGATTTTCTATCACCCTTCAATTCGAATTAGCAAAAGCAATGTCTCCTTGCATAATATGGATTCCAAACATTCATGATCTGGATGTGAATGAGTCGAATTACTTATCCCTCGGTCTATTAGTGAACTATCTATCCAGGGATTGTGAAAGATGTTCCACTAGAAATATTCTTGTTATTGCTTCGACTCATATTCCCCAAAAAGTGGATCCCGCTCTAATAGTTCCGAATAAATTAAATACATGCATTAAGATACGAAGGCTTCTTATTCCACAACAACGAAAGCACTTTTTCAATCTTTCATATACTAAGGGATTTCACTTGGAAAAGAAAATGTTCCATACTAATGAATTCGGGTCCATAACCATGGGTTCCAATGCACGAGATCTTGTAGCACTTACCAATGAGGCCCTAGCGATTAGTATTACACAGAAGAAATCAATTATAGACACTAATACAATTAGATCCGCTCTTCATAGACAAACTTGGGATTTGCGATCCCGGGTAAGATCGGTTCAGGATCATGAGATCCTTTTCTATCAGATAGGAAGGGCTGTTGCACAAAATGTACTTCT